TAATACATAAAATAAATATAATAAGAGATAAAAAGAGATGCGACCCCCTCCTACATATTTTATGCCTTCTCCTGCAAAGAAACTCGTAAAGCCAACTCCATTGGTAATTCCATCAATTACTCGTCTATCAAAAAAAGAAGTTAATTCGGCCAATCTTCTTATGCCTTCTGTTAAAGATATTGCATAAAAAACATCTATGTAACCACGATTATAGGACCAATCATATATCACATTTATTATTTTGTCCCAAAGAATTCTCTTAGGACCTTTTTTAGCAACCAAATTAAGGAATTTCAAATTTTGTAAGGATGAATAAATCGGCTTATATAAAGAAGACGCTATAAATATCCCCAAATAAGCTATACTGACTGAAAAAGTTGAATTTGTAACAAATTCATACCAATCTACAGACTCATTTTGATTTTGATGTAAAAGACTTAAAGTCGGAATTAAAAGTTTGGATAATATATCCAAATTCATTTCTTCTTGATTGAATTGATTGAAAGGTATTCCTATAGCTCCAATAAACAAGGTAAATAGTACCAAAACAAGCATCGGAAATAATATAGTATTATCCGATTCCTGGGGATAGGAAAAAATTCTTTTAGTGCCAAAATGATTAATAGTAATAAAAGGACATGTCATCCTTCTTACAGTACCACCAGTTTGATATATTTTTTTCCAAAAAAAACAAAAAAAGGAAGCCCTTTCATTATTATTTATTGTTAATAAAGGTAATAAACGCATTTTTCTTTTAAGCATTTTTGATCGCTGTTTACCCCATAAAGATATTGAATAGAATGCGCTGTTTTTTTTACCATTATAATTTTGAAAATAAATATTTAAATGCCCCTCAAAAGTAAGTAAATAAACCCGAAACATATAAAATGCAGTTAATCCTGCTGTAGAAAAAGCTATTATTGCGAAAATAGGTGAATATGACAAACTATCATTAAGAATTTCATCTTTAGACCAAAAACAGGCGAGAGGTGGAATACCACAAAGAGAAAGGGTTCCTAATAAAAAAGCAATTTTTGTAATTGGAACATGTTTTGTTAAACCACCCATAAGAACCATATTTTGACTCTTATCTGGAGAATAGCCGACAATACCTTCCATTGAATGAATAATGGATCCAGATCCTAAAAACAACAATGCTTTCGAATAAGCATGAGTAATCAAATGAAATAAAGCAGCTCGATAGGAGCCCATACCTAAAGCTAACATCATATAACCCAATTGAGACATTGTAGAATAGGCTAAACCTCTCTTAATATCTTTTTGAGCAAAAGCTAAAGTAGCTCCTAAGAGTACTGTTATTATACCTATCAAAGCTATTAGCTTCATTATGTAAGGTATAACTACGAAAAGAGGAAGAAGTCGAGCTACAAGAAAAATTCCCGCTGCTACCATGGTAGCAGCATGTATTAGAGCCGAAATAGGGGTAGGTCCTTCCATGGCATCTGGTAACCACACATGAAGAGGGAATTGTGCCGATTTAGCAATTGCACCGGAAAATAATAGGAAAGCGCACAAAGTAACAAATAAAAAATGAACCTCATTATCATTATTAGAAATCAAGTTATTGAATATTTCAAACAAATCCTGAAATTCGAAACTGCCTGTTAGCCAATAAAGACCTAAAATTCCTAATAATAAACCAAAATCGCCTACACGATTAGTTACGAATGCTTTTTGACAAGCATTGGACACACTAGGTCGTGTGAACCAAAAGCCTATTAATAGGTAAGAGCACATTCCAACCAATTCCCAAAAGATATAAATTTGTATTAAATTGGAACTGGTAACTAATCCCAGCATTGAAGTATTGAAAAAACTCATATAAACAAAAAATCTCAAATAGCCTTGATCATGAGACATATAACTGTCACTATAAACAAGAACTAAAATTCCAACCGTAGTAATTAATATTAACAAAATAGAAGTAAGTGGGTCAATCAAATACCCGAACTCTAAGGAAAAATCATTGTTGATGGTCCAAGACCATACATATTGATAAATGGAACTGCTATTTATTTGCTGAATAAACAGATCGGTCGAAAAAACCATAACTATACTTAACAATAAAACACTCGGAAAAGCCCATATACGGTGAAGTTTTTTTGTTGACACCGGAAAAAGTAGCAGCCCTATTCCTATTAACATAGGGACTGGAAGTGTAACGAAAGATAGAATCCATAAATATTGATATGTATGTTCCATAAAAAAATCTTATTATTTTTAATTAAAAAAAAAAAAAATGAATTAAGTTTAACTTATTTTATAATTAAGTTTAACTTATTTTATAACTGTCTTGACAATTATTATTTTTAATCACTATAGAAAATAGAACCTTTGATGCCTTCAATCCAATTTAAAGAAATACTAGGTAGATAAAAATGTGTAAATTTTGACTGATCTGGTTTAGATCATATGCTTGATCTGGATGATCTATCAAGGAATATATATTGAATTAGATAAGATTTTCCAGTTTTCAATTTGAAAGTCCGGGACAGAACTCGAAACTTTTTTTGTTATATTATATGTCCATAAATCAATATCTAATGGGGTTGCTAAACCTTAACACAAATTTTATACCTAACGAAACTCTAAGGATTAATACAATAAAAATGAATTTTTATTTTCATTAATTTGAATGTTTCAACAAAAAAATATTCCATTGAATTAACTCCTTCAAGCTCGCCAATTGAATAAAAAAGGGTTATTATAATTTTGAGCAAGCCGCCATGGTGAAATCGGTAGACACGCTGCTCTTAGGAAGCAGTGCTAGAGCATCTCGGTTCGAGTCCGAGTGGCGGCATAACATAATTAAATTATCTAATTATTAAAAGGATAGAATAAATCCTATAATGAATTCAATTCCATATGTAAAATTATGGATAATTAAAGTATTCCCCCCTTTTTTTTTATGATATTTTTGACTTTAGAACATATATTAACTCATATATCTTTTTCGGTCGTTTCAATTGTAATTCTAATTCATTTTCTAACCTTATTAGTCAATGAATTTGTGGGACTCTATGATTCGTCAGAAAAAGGCATGTTAACCACTTTTTTCTGCCTAACAGGATTACTAATTACTCGTTGGATTTATTCGGGACATTTACCAATAAGTGATTTATACGAATCATTAATATTTCTTTCATGGATTTTCTCTATTATTCATATGGTTCCATATTTTAAAAAACATAAGAATTATTTAAGCACAATAACCGCACCAAGTACTTTTTTTACCCAGGGCTTTGCTACTTGGGGTCTTTTAACCGATATGAATCAATCGAAAATTTTAGTACCTGCTCTCCAATCCCAGTGGTTAATAATGCACGTAAGTATGATGGTATCGGGCTATGCAGCTCTTTTATGCGGATCATTATTGTCAGCAGCCCTTCTCGTAATTACATTTCGAAAAGTCATAAGAATTGTTGGTAAAAACAATAATTTATTAAATGATTCATTTCCCGTTGATGAGATCCAATACATGATGGAAAAACGAAATATTTTAAAAAATACTTTTTTTACTTCTTCTAGGAATTATTACAGGTTTCAATTGATTCAACAATTAGATCATTGGGGTTTTCGTATTCTTAGTATAGGGTTTCTTTTTTTAACCATAGGTATTCTTTCAGGAGCAGTCTGGGCTAATGAAGCATGGGGATCATATTGGAATTGGGACCCAAAAGAAACTTGGGCATTTATTACTTGGACCATATTCGCGATTTATTTCCATACTCGAACAAATAAGAATTTGGAAGGTTTAAATTCGGCAATTGTTGCTTCGATCGGTTTTCTTATAATTTGGATATGCTATTTTGGGGTTAATTTATTAGGAATAGGACTACATAGTTATGGTTCATTTACATTAATATCCTAATTGAATTCAAGAACGAGTTTAACAAATATAACCATAAGCCAGTTTAACATATATATAAGAAGCTTCAGGTAAGTCGTTGAGAACCTTTTGAATCACTCCATTACTTGAGTGATTCAAAAGGTTCTCGCAAATGTTAAACATATCTGATTACAATTCCGTTTTTTTTTTTTAATTTTTTAATAACTACCTATAAAAAAAAAATTAGCTATAAAAAAAATTCGATAGAATAGCTTCGACCTTGTCAACTGATAATGAGAAAACGAAATCCGGATAAATACCAATACTAATTACAGGCAGAAGGATAGCAATCGAAACAAATAATTCCCGTGGTCCAGAATCAAAAAAATAAGAATTTGTGGCATTAAGCAGCTTGTATCCATAGAACATCTGGCGTAACATAGATAATAAATAAATAGGAGTCAATATCGTTCCAACTGCCGCTCCAAAAGTAATTAGTATTTTTGGCATTAAAAAATATTTTTTGGCGGTAATTATTCCAAAAAATACTACCAATTCTGCAAAAAAGCCGCTCATGCCCGGTAATGCAAGAGAAGCTAATGATAAGATACTGAACATCATGAATATTTTTGGCATTAGGGTAGCCATTCCGCCCATTTCGTCAAGATAAACAAGACGTATTCTATCATAACTTGTTCCTGACAAGAAAAAAAGCCCAGCGCCAATAAATCCATGAGATATTATTTGTAAAATGGCCCCGTTGAGTCCCATATCGCTTATAGAGCAAATTCCTATAATTGTAAAACCCATATGAGATACAGAAGAATAGGCTATTCTTTTTTTTAAATTTTTTTGACCAGAAGATGTTGAAGCTGCATAGATTATTTGTATTGCGCCTACTATTATCAACCAAGAAGAAAATATAGAATGGGCGTGGGATAATAATTCCATATTTATTCGAACCAATCCATATGCTCCCATTTTTAATAAGATTCCAGCTAAAAGCATACAAGTACTGTAATGTGCTTCTCCATGGGTGTCTGGTAACCATGTATGTAAGGGTATAATCGGTGATTTGACAGCAAAAGCAATAAGAAATCCAATATAGAATAGTATTTCCAAGGTCACAGGATATGATTGATTAGCTGATGTTTCAAAATTGAATGTTGGTTCATTGGAAGCATAGAAAGCGATACCTAAAGCTCCCATTAATAAAAAAACGGAACTTCCTGCAGTATACAAAATAAATTTTGTAGCTGAATACAGACGTTGCTTTCCCCCCCACATGGCTAGAAGTAGATAAACAGGAATTAATTCTAACTCCCACATAATGAAAAAAAGTAAAAGATTTTGAGAAGAAAATAATCCTATTTGACCACTATACATTGCTAACATCAAAAAATGAAATAATCGAGAATCCCGAGTAATTGGCCGAGCCGCTAAAGTAGCTAAAGTGGTGATAAATCCGGTCAGTAAAATAGGTCCTATAGAAAGTCCATCTATTCCTAATCTCCAGTAAAAATCAAAAAAATTAATCCATTGATAAGACTCCGTCAATTGGATTAAGGGATCGTCCAATTGGAAATAATAAGAGAATGCATAGGTCATTAAAAGGAGTTCTAGTACACATATAAGTATAGTATACCACCTAATTACCTTATTTCCTCTATGAGGGAAAACGAAAATCAAGGAACCCGCGAATATTGGTAAAACTACTAATACTGTTAACCAAGGAAAAGAATTCGTGGTAAAGACAAGATACACTTGGACAAGAAAAACCCGTACTCGAAAACCTAATCTATTTTTTTATTATTATTTTTTTAGTACGGGTTTTTGTCGGTAAACAAAAAATCAAATGTATTCAAGTGGTTTTTTCTGGAAAATATCAATAAGCTAGACCCATGCTTCGAGTTGTTTCATGCCATAGATAAACTCGAACACTCAAGAAATCAGTTGGACAGGCGGATTCGCATCTCTTACAGCCAACACAGTCTTCCGTTCTTGGAGCAGAAGCAATTTGCTTAGCTTTACACCCGTCCCAAGGTATCATTTCTAATACATCTGTGGGGCAGGCCCGGACACATTGAGTACACCCTATACATGTATCATAGATTTTTACTGAATGTGACATTGGAGCTATAATTTTTTTTAAAAAAAACGTCATAAATTTTCGATCTAGTAAATTTTGAAATGAATCATATATTTAGACACCAGATGAATCAATGATTTATCATAATTTGTCTATTCAATTTCGGATCGACTCATGAGATAGAACCAAGATACTTTAATTTCTTACGTTTTCGTAAACATTATCAGATACGCTATCTATCATAAATATCAATTCAAATTAATGAATCTAAATATTTTATATGATTAATACTACTTATTCAACAAATTCAATTGATTGATACGGATTGATTTTCTGTTACGATAAATTGACGAAACTATAGCCAGCCCGATAGCTGCTTCAGCGGCTGCGATAGATATAATAAAAATTGAAAAAATATTTCCTTTTAATTGGCGACTATCAAAAAAATCAGAAAATGTTACTAAATTTATATTGACGGCATTCAGTATAAGTTCAAGACACATAAGGGCTCTAACCATATTTCGACTCGTGATCAATCCATAGATACCGATAGAAAATAAATAAGCACTCAAACCAAGCACATGTTCGAGCATCATGGCCCCACTCCTTAGCGATTTCGATTTATTTCAATATGAACAATGAACAACAATTTAACATCAACAGATTAGATTGACTAGAATAAGAATATCACAAGTACAAAACAAAAAAAAAGATTGGAATATAGATCGAATAAAAGAATTTATATATGAATAATCCTCAAATAAATGTGATAACATAGAATAAAGTCTGATTTGGATTGCGATTACCAATTAAAAAGATTTATTACTGACGAGCCGTGGCAATCGCACCTATCAAAGCAACTAAAAGAATTATTGAAATGAATTCAAATGGAAGAAAAAAATCTGTTGCTAAATGAATTCCAATTTGTTGACCATTACTTACCAAATCTTGCTCTATAATCTGGTTTGCTCTTGTAGTCCAAATAATCCCATACCATGTTGTATCTGAAATAATAGTAATTAGTAAAACAAAAAGACTTGTACAAATTAGGGAAGTAAGACCATTCCCAACAGTCCAAAGATTGAAATCTTTGTAATCTTCTGAACCATTCATGAACATCACAGCAAATAAAATTAAAACATTTATAGCTCCCACATAAATAAGGAGCTGCGCCGCAGCTACAAAATGAGAGTTTGATAAAATATAGAATAAGGATATACAAACAAGAACCAATCCCAATGAAAAGGCAGAAAAAATTGGATTGGTAAGTAATACCACTCCTAGACCTCCTAATATAAGACCTAATCCTAGAAAGACTAAAAGAAAATCATGTATTGGTCCAGGTAAATTCATTGTACGTAAAATAAAAGATAAAAAAATCAAATTCTTTTTTTTCATGACTTTATTGACCCGACCAGGAGAAACTTATTTAGAATGGGTTAATTTAATCCTAAAAGGTTAAAATTACTGTAGTACTGATATCAGACTAATCCCATTCTTTCTCGAAAAAATAAAAATGGATACTTTAATTTCTATTTCGAAATAGAAATAATTATGGATAGAATTATGACTATATTAATAGATTTTCAATCTAAATTAAGCTACGCTGCAATTCTTACCAATCAATCAAATCCAATCGCTAGTTGGGATTTGTAGCTTTTGTAGTTATTGACCAAACAAAATGCAAAATGAAAAAAAAAAGATTTCAGACTTTTAGATCAAACCTAGATCTTTGTTTAATGATTAAAAATGACTCTTCAATCAATCTTTAATCAAAGGGGGTTTGTCCATTTTGATTAAAGATTGAGGTGAATTCAAAATTGTTCGAATTGTATAATCGTCAATTACTGACATTGGTAAACGACCTAAAGCAATTTGGTTATAATTCAATTCGTGACGATTATAGGTAGAAAGTTCATATTCTTCAGTCATTGATAAACAATTAGTTGGACAATACTCAACGCAGTTGCCACAAAATATACAGATTCCGAAATCAATACTGTAATTAAGCAATCGTTTCTTTCGAATATTAGTTTCCAATTCCCAATCAACAACAGGTAAATCTATAGGACATACACGAACACATACTTCACAAGCAATGCATTTATCAAATTCAAAATGGATTCGACCGCGGAAACGCTCCGATGTGATTAATTTTTCATAAGGATATTGAATAGTTACCGGTAAACGATTTACGTGGGATAAGGTAGTCATGAAACTTTGACCAATGTACCTTGCAGCCCGTATGGTTTGTTGACCATAATTCATGAACCCAGTTACCATAGGGAACATATCGTGAATCTCTATGAATAATTTTATATTTGTTTCTTTATCTTGTTTGAGACAAACTATAAATATACAAAAGAATTACTTTATAGTGAAAAGAGTTGGGAAGAGGTTGTTAATAATAAATTGCCAAGAGAAATAGGTAAAAGAAATTTCCATCCAAGATTTAATAGTTGGTCCATTCTTAGTCTAGGTAAAGTCCATCTTGTTGTGATAGGAATGAACAAGAACAAATAAGTTTTAACCAATGTAATAAGAATACCCATTGTTGTTCCAAAAACTCTACCTACTTTATTTATTTCAAAATCAAAAAACTCCGGGACAGATATGTACGGAATAGAGATATTCCAACCGCCCAAGTAAAGAACTGCTACAAATAATGAAGAGACTAATAAGTTTAGATAGGAAGCAACATAAAATAAACCAAATTTGATACCCGAATATTCAGTTTGATAACCTGCTACTAATTCTTCTTCTGCTTCTGGTAAATCAAAAGGTAATCTCTCACATTCTGCTAGGGAAGAAATGAAAAAAATGATAAATCCTATAGGTTGACGCCACAAATTCCATCCCCCCAAACCATATTTTGATTGTGCCTCAACTATATCAACTGTACTCGAACTGTTAGATAATCATAGTCGGTGATGACATCACTGTCCCCATCGCTATTACAGAACCATACATGAGATTTTCACCTCATATGGCTCCTCGAAGGCCATAAATAAATCTAAGGGCCAGATCATATTATTTATCTTGATCTATTTGTAGGATAGATAGGATCAAAATCTATCGGATGCCCCCAATTCAAAAATTTGACCAATGTAATTCTGTCTGTTATAATACTAAAGTAAAGTACTTCTGAATTGATCTCATCTTTTAAGAATTTCAATTTTTCTTTCTTGAGCAATAACTTAAATCTTTCAATAAAATACTTCTTGTAGAAATACCAATAAATATTTCAACCTATCATTTTCGATTACGAAAAAGAATTAGACATTCCATTAGTTCATGAATTATGACACGAATTCAATTTATATTTATATGAATATCGAGATAGGAAAGAAAGAAGAATAAAGGATTCTTTTTTTTCTTTTTCTATTGTAAGTCTATTCTTTTTTTTGTTCCTATTCTTCCTTCTGAAAAAAAAAAGGAAAAGATTACTTCGTTCCTGATAGTCATTTGTTTAATTGGTGGATAGGAGCATACTCTGGATCGGAATCGTGGGGAGTACTGCCTGATCATTTCTACTAATTTAAAGCCCCAATTAATATTCTTTTATTTTTGATAATTCTATTACTAATCTTTTATGTATCTTGGTGTTCCTAACCATCCACTCATTTTTATTTTTACTCAACTGCTCGGTAGCATTACTAGCATTACAATAATATATATATATATATATAAATGATAGTAAAAACTCAATAAGGTTGATTCTTTGAGCCCGCTTTCAAGCCAGGATGACTAATCAACCAATTTTGGGACAAATGATCTCATCTTCTTATGTTTATTTGTGCTTTCCTGTTGTACATAAGAAATGAGTCTCGATTTTTTTTACTGCAAATTTAGAAGCTGTTTTCTTTCACTCATATAACTATCTAATTTAGTTCATCAACCCAAATGATGAATAAAAAAATAAGGATATATATTCAATATATTCAATTAATTTTACCTTTTTCCTAATAAAAAAAAAAAAAGGGGGGGGGATAGGGAAAAATTTATGTTTCAACGAATCGCACGTAGAGATATGGATAATACACAGAGAGTTAATGGTATTTCATAACTAATCGATTGAGCGGCAGCTCGTAGACCACCTAAAAAGGAATATTTATTATTTGATCCATATCCTGACATAAGAAGTCCAATGGGAGCAATACTTGAAATGGCAATCCATAAAAATACGCCGATATTTAGATCCGCTAAAACAAAGTGATAGCCAAAAGGAATTACTGAATAGCTTAATAGAGTTGATATGGCTGCTATGGATGGTCCGATACTAAATAAACGAGTATCCCCTCTAGATGGAAAAAGATTTTCTTTGAAAAGTAATTTTGTTCCATCCGCTAGAGCTTGAAGAACTCCAAAAGGACCGGCATATTCAGGTCCAATACGTTGTTGTATCCCTGCAGAAATTTCTCTTTCTAACCACACAATTACTAGTATGCCTATCGTGATTCCCAATACAAGAGTCAAAATAGGGACAAGCATCCATATAATTCCATAGATCTCGTTTAAGGATTTCAATCTGGAAAAAGAATTGATAGCTTGTACTGTTGTTGGATCAATTATCATTTCAACGATCAACTTCCCCCATAATAATATCTATGCTACCTAATATTGTCATAATATCAGCCAATTTCATTCTTTTAATTAATTGAGGAAGAATTTGCAAATTGATAAAACCCGGCGGGCGAATTTTCCATCTCCAAGGAAAACTACTTTGATCCCCTATCAGAAAAATTCCCAACTCTCCTTTTGGTGCTTCAACTCTAACATAAAGTTCTTGTTTCGGCAATTCAAAGGCGGGAGAAGTTTTTTTACTAATAAATCGATATTCAAAATCATTCCATTCTCGATTCCTTTCTCTAGCAAAACTTCGAGTTTCTAAATTTTCATAAGGCCCCCCTGGAATCCCTTCCAAAGCCTGTTGAATAATTTTTACGGATTCCGTCATTTCACCAATTCGGACTAAATAACGAGCTAGCGAATCCCCTTCCTTTTGCCACTGGACTCCCCAATCAAATTCGTCATAACACTCATAATGATCAACTTTACGAAGATCCCATCGTACTCCGGAAGCTCGTAGCATTGGTCCTGATAAACCCCAATTTATTGCTTCTTCTGCACTAACAATACCTATTCCTTCAACTCGTTGTAAAAAAATAGGATTTCGCGTAATAAGTTTTTGATATTCAGCAACTCCTGTTAAAAAATAATCGCAGAAATCCAAACATTTATCTAACCAGCCATGAGGTAGATCAGCTGCTACTCCTCCGATACGAAAATAATTATGCATCATTCTCATACCAGTCGCAGCTTCGAATAAATCATATATTAACTCTCTTTCTCTAAAAATGTAGAAGAAAGGGGTCTGCCCCCCAATATCTGCCATAAAAGGGCCAAGCCATAAGAGATGAGAAGCTATACGACTCAACTCCAACATAATTACTCTGATATAGCTAGCTCTTTTAGGTACTTGAATATTTCCCAACTGTTCCGGTCCATTTATGGTTATCGCTTCTGTAAACATAGTAGCTAAATAATCCCAACGTGTTACATAAGGCAAATATTGTATAATTGTTCGGTTTTCCGCAATTTTTTCCATCCCTCTGTGTAAATAACCTAATATTGGTTCGCAGTCAATAACATCTTCACCGTCTAGACTAAGGATGAGTCGAAGAACGCCATGCATTGATGGGTGGTGGGGCCCCATATTGACTATCATAAAGTCCTTTCTTGTAGCTGGTACATTCATAGGGGGTTCCTCGATTGATTTTTCCATGAATTACTGAAAACGAAAATAAGTTCATCAAAATTCAAGTTTAAGATCTAATAAATCAAATAATAAAAAAAAAAAAGACTCTTCAAATTAACGAGTTTTTGATTCCCGAATGTTCAACTGGCTAATTAATTCTTTATAACGTACTCCATTTTTCTTTGCCAAATAAGATAGTAGTCGTTGGCGTTTTCCTAGAATTTTCCGTAAACCTCTTTGAGATAAATAGTCTTTTCTATGCAATTCCAAATGTGAAGTAAGTCTTCGTATCTTATTAGTAAAACTTACTATTTGAAATTCAACGGATCCCTTGTTTTCTTTGTTGTCTTCTTGTGAAATAATTGAAATGAATGCACTTTTTACCATAAAATGAAATCCCCCTCCTCCCGCCTTTGTTAAGTATAGTTTTATTGATCAGTAATAATAAATAATGTAATATTAAATAAGAATGTCAGTTGGTTTGAATTTGGTATACACAATAATCTTCAATTCGTTAGGAATTCAAAAATCAATCCAATTTTTTTTTTGATTCGGCTAGAAATACATAAAAGATGGTATATTTCTTCCCTTACAAAGGAAAAAAAATTATATCTATATCTAAAAATCTAAAACGAAAAATTGGATTGATTCATTTCTAGATCGAATTGATACATGATTGAATTCCATATATCAGAATGGAATATGGGATGTAAAACAATGTATATGGACGTCTCTCTTTGTTTTCATATATTTCATATACTAGATTAGATATGCTATGGGATATATATGACAAATGGAACTTTACCGAATTTTTAATCGTGGACATATATGTATCCTTACCATACTAAACCGACTAGCATTATTGGTATCAAACCAATAGCGATTTATACAAGCTAAATCTTCTAATCGATAATTGGGCCAAAGAAAAAGTTTTAATTTAATTAGTTTATTTTTATCTCTATCAAAACGTTTGCTTTTATCTATAATGTGAGCGTGGTTTTTTATGTTATTATTATTGATAATTTCTGTATTGATATCATTTTCATTTTTTGAATTGAAAGAAATTAGAATTCTCAATTCTCTACGATGTTTAGAGGATAAAAGATTTTCGGGAACAAGTAAATCATAATTATTTTTGTCTTTATTTCTAATTAAACTTTGATTTATTACAATAGAGTTTTTTTTTCTGTATCTTTGATTAATTTGTTGTTTTCTCTTATGAACCAATAAAATATTTATGGTTTGATACATAATAAATTTTCCATCATTTTTTACCGACAGACGGGTTGATTCGATAATCAATATTCCCTTTTTCATCAATTCTGTAAGAGTTAAATCTTTCTGAATCATTAGAATATCTAGACTCAGTTCTCCCCTTTGAATAGAGGATATAATAATTTCTCGTGGATTTGTCAGTCTAAGCAAGAGACAATATATTTTGATATTATTGATTATTTTTTGATTTAAAGAATCATCCCATCTTAATTGAAAGCATAAATACCTTTTTAGCAAAAAATCAAGTTCTGCTTCCGTATTACTTTTGTATTGCTTTTTCTTTCTACGCTCTTTCCTGTCTGATCTTGCATAATCTTCTTCAACATCTTTTTCTTGGTTTGCTAGAACTGATTCAAGATCTACTTGATCCTCAGACTCTTTTTCTTCATGATTTTGATTTTTTAATTGAATGGATTTTGTTTCATTCGATGATAAAGGATCGTTATTTTGCTTTCTGTTGATTTTTTTATTTTCACTAACATCTTTAGTTCCATTAAAATTTAAAAAAAGTAATTTGATTGGTATCATCCATGATTTTATCTTATATGCCTTGCAAAGTATCACAAATTTTGGAAAGAACCAAAATTCTAAATTTGATGTAGGACGATCTAGTATTTCTTCATTCATTCCCATCCAATCAAAAAGGTTTTTTTTTTGTTTGGTTCCGGTATCGATCCAGGATTCAATATCGACTTTCTTTCTAAGACAAAAAGGGAGAATTCTCCAATCCAAATATTTTCTATGCGAGCTTTTTTCCGTATCGATAATATCATCTTCTCTTAGATGCTTATTGACAGGGATACCTCCCGACATATCAAATAATTTACTTTTATCTATTTTGTAATTATAAAAAATCTCTTGCTTATTATTTAATTTGAATGGTAATTCATAAATAGATGAGTCTTTCTTATCTTCATAATTAATGGATTTATATAATAAAATATTATATCTATAGTATTTTTTAAAATTATCTTTTTGGTTCGATAATGAATCGACTTCCAAATTATTTTGTTTTTCGTAATGAATAAATTGGTCTTTTTCATATAAATTCCATTTATTTAAATCCTTATTTTGAATCATATGCTGTTGATTCATTTTATTTCGCCATTTTTGCGATATTAAGCTAGACCATCTGATCTGAGATAAATCGTATTTATATTGATAATTACTTCTTACCCAGTTTTTCCATTCATTCATTACAGAATTTTTAAAATTTGTATTTTTTAATTTGAACTGAAATCCTCCTTGGACTCCAAAATAATCTTTTATTTCATTCTTAAGAAAACGAGATGCTCCATGATATTGAAGGACAGATCTTAACTTATATAGGTTAATAACTTGGACTTGTGATAATTTGTAAAATACATATGCTTGTGACAAAGAGGTTACGTTATACAAAATCTGTGAGTTCTTGTTAAAATTACTATAATTAAATACCTTTTTTATACTCGAGATAAAGTGAATTAGTGTATTTTGATTTGTTTTATCAAGTCTTTGGTGATTTTCGTTTTTATTATACATAGAAATGTATTTAGTAATCATTTTTCTTGGTGATTCACGAAAAAACTGTACATTGATCCTCGGAATATTAATGATAGCTAGAAGGATATCTATATATATCTTTTCAATCAAAATTTTTATAAAAAAATATGATTTACGGACTAATTGAGCATTGTTTCTTTTTAATATCTTTAAAATATTTTTTGATGATTTTAATTTTAATCGTTTAGCATTATAACTTAGTTTGTTAGGACTAATATTTCTTTCTGAGATTAGAAATCGTTTTTTCTTTTCTTTTGTAATTTTTTCTATTTGATTTCTTATTGTCTTTGTTCTGGCATTCAGATCTTTCATTTTTTTTTCTGTCAGTGAATAGTTTATCCAATCCATAGATCGAATTGAAGTGGAAAATTTATGAATAGTCCCATTAGTGATTGGTGAATCTTTTTCGTTTTTAGTTTCATTTAATTCAGATACTTCTCTAAATCCAAATAATAGAATCGGATTTCTTTTTGATTTTGATATTAT